AAAAATGTCTATGATCTCTTCCCAAACCAAACATGAATCTTTCGATTCATTTGGCTCTCAAACTCAATTACTTATGGGAAATTTTCTTATCTTTTTTGATTATGTAATGAGCCTATCCTCTCTTCTCTATTTATATTATTTATATTTATAAAATATATATACATATTTAAACTGATTACCAATACAAGACCAGAATATTCGGAGGACTCTTCTGACCAAAAAAATAATTGTCAGCAAAGTTGTTTTTTTTTCTTGAAATCCAAAGAATTCATATAAATTTATACATAGGTCATCGATTCCGCATTGTAAAAAAAAAGGGGGGGTCAAATTCACCATTTTTCAATTTTGAACCTTAAATAGGATTCAAGCCATTTTATCGACATGAGTGTTATATATCGAAAAAATTGTAACAATTTTTTTTTGAAACCATTTTATTTCTGTATTAACATAGTGGTAGAAAGAGTACTACACTGCGTCTAGACTTCAAATTATTTACTTTAACCATAGTAATATTCCAAAATTTTTGGTTAATAGAGAATCAAAGTGGATTTACCAAGGAATCACGAAATGCTATAGTTCTTAACTATTATTATTTCTTAATTTATTCAAAATTGAATTTATTCAGAAGTAATTCGTGGGATTATACACATTTTCTTAGTTATAACGAAAAAAGTGCAGTTGGTTAGATCCAATCTATTCTTTGAAATTAACAACTCGCACACACTCCCTTTCCAAAAAAAACTAATACACCTAACACTACACTTAGATTTATTGGATTTGTTGCTAAAATATCGGTATTAAACCCGAAACTTCCGGCGGATGGCCAGTAGCCCAAGCAAAGGAAAGAATCGGTTATATTTTTCATATGATCTCATCTCCTTTTATGGATATACTAATTATCCTTATATGATTTCTAATTTTTAGATTTGATTTCTTAGTTATTTATTATTTCATATGATATTTTTATAATAAAAATATCATTCCTTACTATTAATTCATATTAATTATTAGTAATTATAAGTAATAATATGAATCTAATAAAAATGTTAATACATATATATATTCTTGGAATTGATCAATCAATTGGAAGATTCTCTATAAGAATGATATTTTTTAGAATTAGATACCAGTTCTTATATCAATTGTAAAATCTATATAATTGTTTTCAACACTTTCGAAAAATTTTCTAAAATAAAAAAAGTGGGTTTCATTGGACTAAAAAAGAGAAGGAAGCAGGCGAGTCAATTTGTTAATTCTTCACTTAAATGAGTCCTTCCCCTATGTTCTTGTCCGAGCGAATAAATAATGAATTGTAGAAGTGAAATCTGAATATAATTCAAAAAAGTAAGAACAGCAAAGCAAGTCCACGGAAAAAAAGAATATGTCTTTTTTTTTCTATTTTTTTTTAGAATTAAACAAAAGGATTCGCAAATAAAAGCGCTAATGCTACAACCAGCCCATAAATTGTTAAAGCTTCCATAAAAGCCAGACTAAGCAATAAAGTACCCCGTATTTTTCCCTCTGCCTCTGGTTGTCGCGCAATCCCTTCTACAGCTTGCCCTGCAGCGGTGCCTTGACCAACCCCAGGTCCAATAGAAGCAAGTCCGACAGCCAACCCAGCAGCAATAACGGAAGCGGCAGAAATCAGTGGATTCATGATAAGTTCCTCGCACCCCAAATAAAAAAAGAAAGAAAATAAATAGTTAATGATATAATCAATCAATAAATTTCAATTATGACTTATTACTCAATTACCAAGATTTATCCAGTTGAAATAATTCAGAATTCCGAATTAAAATAATAATAGTTATTGAACTATCCGATCTACTCACATAATTTTTTTGTGAATCCGTACAACTTTTGTTTCTATCTTATCCTAAATTTTGAACCATTTTTTGAATTCTTCGTTCTTTTTTGATTGAATTTTTTTAGTCAGTCAATATTCAATTCACAATTAGAGATGAAAGGGAATTGTTTTTTTAATCCCTATCGAAATTTATATTATATTAGTAGCAGGGCAATTTTAGATATATAGTTAGCTCATATATATAACTAGTTGATATATAATATCACATATACATGTCTTTCTTCGATGCCGTAAACTAATTAAAAAGAAAGAGTTGTCTTAGAATGATTGGATTATATACATCCAGTTTGACTTCACTCACTCCTACTATGTTTTTTTTTTTTAATTATTTTTTGGTCAATCGTTGAATGTGAATGAAACGAGAATCTGTTCTAGTTCTATATAGCATCTTTTTATCACACGTTTCTATAATATACTAATTTATCCTAATCGAACTCTATATATAATAGAATCTAATATCTAATAATAATATTGAATATGTTATAGGTATAATTGAATGAACAAAACAAAATACAACAATAAAAAAAAGTATTTATTGGAGTAAAATGGAAATTGATCAAACACAAAGTATTTTTAGGAAAAATAGGAAAAAGATCTTTTAGATGGATCTGTTTCCTATTTTTTTTGGAGGGGGAAATAACCCTTTTTATTTTATTATTTTTTTATTATTCACAATTTCTTTCTATTATATATATTTAAATAGATTATCTTGAGGCGCAGTGTATGTATGCTGGACTAAACGAAAAAAGACTATTTTTTCGAAAACTAGTCAATGATGGCCTTCCATGGATTCACCTATATAAGCTGCAGCTAAAGTAGCAAAAATAAGAGCTTGAATACCGCTTGTAAATAATCCAAGGAACATGACAGGGATAGGAACTACTAAAGGTACTAAAGAAACAAGAACAACAACTACTAATTCATCAGCTAATATATTTCCGAAAAGTCGAAAACTAAGCGATAAGGGTTTTGTGAAATCTTCTAAGATGTTAATCGGTAAAAGGATTGGAGTTGGTTGTATGTATTTATTAAAATAAGCTAATCCTTTTTTTGAAAGACCCGCATAGAAATATGCTACTGATGTAAGTAAAGCTAATGCAACAGTAGTATTTATATCATTTGTGGGTGCAGCTAATTCCCCATGAGGTAACTGTATGATTTTCCAAGGCAAAAGAGCCCCTGACCAATTCGAAACAAAAATAAATAGAAACATAGTTCCAATAAATGGAACCCACGGACCATATTCTTCTCCAATCTGACTTTTGCTTACGTCTCGAATGAATTCAAGAACATATTCAAAGAAATTCTGACTAAAAGTGGGAATGGTTTGCAGATTTCGAACAACTAGAATGACTGAAACTAATAAGATAGCAATTACAACCCAAGAAGTCATAAGTACTTGGGCATGCACTTGGAACCCCCCTATTTGCCAATACAAATGTTGACCTACTTCCACAGCAGAAATATCATATAATCTTTTTAATGTGTTGATGGAACATAATAGAACATTCATATTGTCCTGCCCTCTAAAAGAAATAGAACTTGAAAGGGAATTATTTTAATTCAACCATCTCCTTTCCTTTTTGATTTGTCTACTTTCATTTTTTTTTGAATACTGACTAATCACATAATATTTCTGTTTGCTCTTTTTATATTTTTCTTTTTTGTACGATTTAGTAATAGTATAGTAACCAATTCCATAAATCTATGAATCTTCCTACCCAAATCAAATAATTTATTTATCTTATTCTTAATCAAGAATTCCGTATATAGCTAGAACGACCCTCACAAATTGCAAATATTAATTTGTTAAGAATTAATCGGATTGAAGCTATAGCATCATCATTAGCTGGAATTGAAATATCGGCGAGATCGGGGTCACAATTTGTATCAATTAAACAAATTGTTGGGATTTCCAAAGTTATACATTCTCGAAGAGCCGTATATTCTTCTTGCTGATCGACGATTATTACAATATCAGGTAATCCTGTCATATATTTAATTCCGCCAAGATCTGTTTCCAAATGAGATAATTGTCTCTTCAATATAGCGGCATCTCTTTTTGGAAAATTGTTGAGTCTCCCCGTCTTTTGTTGAGTTCTTAAGTCCCTGAACTTATGAAGTCTTGTTTCTGTAGTATACCAATTCGTTAACATACCGCCAAGCCATTTTTTATTAACATAATGACACCGAGCTCTTATTGCAGCTCGCGCTACTGAATCAGCTGCTTTTTTTTTGGTACCAACAATTAAGAATTGTTTTCCCCTACTTGCTGCATCAAAAACTAAATCACAAGATTCTGATAAAAACCGAGCAGTTCTAGTAAGATTTGTAATATGAATACCCTTACGCTTTGCAGATATATAAGGTGCCATTTTAGGATTCCATTTTCTAGTACCGTGACCAAAATGAACTCCTGCTTCCATCATCTCTTCCAAAATTATGTTCCAATATCTTTTTGTCATTTATATTATATGTATCCCCACACTTTTTTTTTTTTTAAAAAAAAAAGTGAAAAAAAAAGACCGGGTATTCTGAAATAGAAATAATAAATTGTTCCGATGGAACCTTCTCTTCTACTGAAGATTGGCCGTTAATACATGATCAGGCCATTTTTTTTTCTATTTATTCTTTTTTTTTTTTATCTTTCTTTTACTACCCCCCAAAATGACCGCGTTTAAATGGATGAATCCGCTTTTAGGAATCATTAAACCCTATATTGTTCTGATGTATCACATAAATTCTTTGAAATACAAAAAAGAATTCTCTGTGGTGGAACAAAATATCTCTCATTTCGTCCTTGAATAAATTATTCTTTTTTGTTTTCAAGATAATCTTGTTATGTTGCCTTGGCTTTGAACGGTGCATTATTCTTTTGAATCCAGTACCAACGGGTATAATTCCTCCTAAAATAACATTTTCCTTCAGACCTTTCAACCAATCTATACGACCCCGAAGAGCGGCTTTTGCTAAAACTCTAGCAGTTTCTTGAAAACTGGCTTCAGATATGAAACTTTGAGTATTCAGAGATGTTTTTGTTATTCCCAATAATAGAGCTCGGTAACAAATCGCTTCTTCCAGGGCACGGCCTGCTCGTTCGGCTCGCAACAATCCAATTAGTTCGCCGGGTGAA